CTTCAAAAGATCTATCAGATTATGGAGTGAATGGTTTGATCAATGAATATTCGATTCTTTCTTCAATATGGAATCAATTGACAACAATTCTTCTCTATTATGTATACAGGTTTATCCTTCATCTTTTCTGAAGTTTCGATAGAAGGATTCCTCTACTAACGTAAGACAATCAACTCCATTCGTTAGAACAGCTTCCATCGAGTCTCTGCACCTATCCTTTTTTATTTTCGCTTTCTGAACCTTTGTTTGTTTTCGGAAAACGTGATTTGGCTCAGGATTGCCCATTTTTATTAATTCCAGGGTTTCTCTGAATTTGAAAGTTATCACTTAGTAAGTTTCCATACCAAGGCTCAATCCAATTAAGTCCGTAGCGTCTACCGATTTCGCCATATCCCCCTTTTTGAGATGAAAATCTCATTGTGATCTCGTTCCCCTTTTTCTTTCATTTATACCGGAACCGTTGAATTCATTAGATAGATGCCGATTCCTGTCTCGAAAAAGTTCTCCTCTTTGTCTTTGATTTCTTGTCTATCTTCTTTCATCTTCTATATCTATAGGAGGCTTATATTCGGTCCAATCAAAAACGATTTTATCATTTCTGTATCGGCAATTCAATATAGGTGGATACATACGCTATACATCTGTCTCTCTTCCACTCATTTACCCATGAAATTTCGAATACTTGAACGGTCGATTCTTTTTTTTTAATATGATTTTATTTTTGAATTCAAAAATAAAATCATATTAAAAAAAAAAGAATATTTAATTGTGATAAAAAAGAAAAATGGAAATTCTATATCGCTAGATTAATCGTTATCTTCTATAATATTTAACAGTTATTTGAAATTCTATATTCTATTCTTTAATATATTAATATTCATTATGAATAGCTAAGAATTAAAATAGTATAAAAATAGTATAATAGTGAATAGCAAAGATTCTAAGAGTTTATTGAATTCTTATACATGTCGAATTTATGTTATGTGAGCCTGCTTAGCTCAGAGGTTAGAGCATCGCATTTGTAATGCGATGGTCATCGGTTCGATTCCGATAGTCGGCTTTTCTCTATTTATTTTATTCTATGTTTTACATGATTGATAATGCATCTTTGAAATCAAAGAATATTGAAAAAAAAATGTCTTCCTCTTTTGGCAAAAGTCCTTGATTTATTATGTGATAGGAATTTCCAACTATCTAACGAAAAGAATCCTTTTCTTTTTCTATATATAGAATATAAAGATCTGGATATTTATCCAACTCATCTCATTATTCTTTAATAGAATAATACTTCAGTAAATTTCGCTTTATTTAGAATTTAGTTCATTTTTAGTTTAGATTTATTCTGTAGAATGAAATTTCATCAATAAGAATTAATAATTAAATATAAATAAGAAGTAAGAAGAAGGAGTCTTTATGTCGCGTTACCGAGGTCCTCGTTTCAAAAAAATACGCCGCCTGGGGGCTTTACCAGGGCTAACTAATAAAAGGCCCAGAGCTGGAAGTGATCTTAGAAACCAATCGCGTTCCGGGAAAAAATCCCAATATCGAATTCGCCTAGAAGAAAAACAAAAATTGCGTTTTCATTATGGTCTTACAGAACGACAATTACTTAAATACGTTCGTATCGCCGGAAAGGCAAAAGGGTCAACAGGTCAGGTTTTACTACAATTACTTGAAATGCGTCTTGATAACATTCTTTTTCGCTTGGGTATGGCTCCGACTATTCCGGGAGCTCGCCAATTAGTTAACCATAGACATATTTTAGTCAATGGTCGTATAGTAGATATACCAAGTTATCGCTGCAAACCCCGAGATACTATTGCGGCGAGGGATGAACAAAAATCTAAAGTTCTAATTCAAAATTCTCTCGATTCATCCCCCCATGAGGAATTGCCAAACCATTTGACTCTTCAACCATTCCAATATAAAGGATTAGTCAATCAAATAATAGATAGTAAATGGGTCGGTTTGAAAATAAATGAATTGCTAGTTGTAGAATATTATTCTCGTCAGACTTAAACCTAACAAAAATAAAATCAACACTAATAAGAATAAGGGTTCGACCCATTTTGCTCCCTTTCGGCGAAGTAAATTAACCTAAGGTTAAGATAAATAAGGGTTTGATCCGGATTTTTCTTTCATTTAGGTATCATAGACCGAGAGGGAGATTTTCATTCCTTGTCTACTCTACTCTTTTCTTTACACAGTATTTTCCGTACCACAGCCATTAGGAATAGAGAATCCATATCAAAGAAAGGTCTAACTGTTGGAATAGTCGTATCCATTGCTATTTGATCTATTGTGGTTAGTAAGATCGATGAATTAGGTGAAGGTACGGAAAGAAAGGGATTCGAACCCTCGGTAAGCAAAAGCCTACATAGCAGTTCCAATGCTACGCCTTCAACCACTCGGCCATCTCTCCTACATAATGATTATGGCCCAAAAACCTAAAATCGAGTGAATAGTGAATCATTCTAGATTATTGGGTAGGTACAACCAA